ATAAAGCGTCCATAATAAAGACGCTTACTGTCTGCTCTTGATTCAACACACTTCCACTGTAGTGTCCGAGTGGATACTCTTACTTTCTCTCGAACCATAGTAATATATTTTGACCAAATCCTTGAATTATTTATTTCTCTTGAAATCTCTTCAATGTTTATTTTTCCTTTTACACACGTCTTTTTTTAGGGGGCCTACATCCATTATGTGGCATAGGGGTTACATCCCGTATGAAACTTAATAGTATACCACTTCTACGAATAGCTCTTAATGCCGCATCTCTTCCGAGACCGGGACCTTTTATCATGACTTCTGCTCGTTGCATACCTTGATCCGCTACTGTCCGAATAGCATTTCCTGCTGCGGTTTGAGCGGCAAATGGTGTCCCCCTTCTTGTACCCTTGAATCCACAAGTGCCGGCGGAGGACCAAGAAATCACCTGACCCCGTACATCTGTAACAGTCACAATGGTATTGTTAAAACTAGCTTGAACATGAATAACTCCCTTTGGTATTTTACGCGCATTCTTACGTGAACCAATACGTCCATTTCTACGTGAACCAATTTTTGGTATAGGTTTTCCCATATTTTATTATCTCATAAATATAAGTCAGAGATATATGGATATATCCATTTCAGGTCAAAAACAGATCCTTTCTATTTTTCGATTATTTAAATTTTATATATTCATTTTTATTAATATTTAATTAATTTAAATAATTTTTAATTAATTTAAATAATTAAATATATTAAATAATTAAATATAAATAATAAAAATAAATAAAATAAAAATAAATATTAAAAATAAATAAATAATAAATAAATATATTATAAAATATATAAATATATTATAAAATATATAAATTATAAAATATATAAATATAATTTAAAATATATAAATATAATTGTTATAATTTTGTTGATTTTATTTGTGCATCCGGTCCTTTAGTTTTAGAAAGCACCTTTTTTGTTTTTTGGAAATATTATCCTTGTCTTTGTTTATGTCTTGGATTGGAACAAATTACTCTAATTCGTCCACGCCTACGGATCAATCGACATTTTTCACAAATTTTACGAACAGAGGCCCTTATTTTCATATTTGTCATTCCTTAACTGAATTCCGAATCTATTTATTGGAAGAAAATAGGGTTTCCTGAAATTTTTAACTTCTAATTGTATCCCCATAAAAAAAAAAGAATGTTGAAGTTGAAAAACAGTCTAATCATTTGAATCTTTGTTCCGGGGTCTATAAATTATACGCTCTCCGCTTGAATCAAAATGACTTAACTTACTTCCATTTTGACTTTATCTCCCGGTAGTATACGTATAAAACTACGTCGAATCCTTCCGGAAACATAACCTAGAATCATATTTTCATTATAGAAACGAACCTGGAACATACCATTGGGAAGTGATTCAGTAATTAAACCCTCATGAATCCATTTTTTCTTTTATTCCTATTCCAGTTAAAACCCCTTCATGTATTAACTAATGTATGAGGAGTGATATTAGAAACCCGCTTTTTCTCTCTCTTTTTTCACAAAAATGTATGGAAGTTTCTCATATAATTCGGATATCAGAAGGATTACCATATATAACATAAAATTTCTCCGCCGATTCTTTCTAATCGAGCCTCTCGATCTGTCATTATACCTCGAGAAGTAGAAAGAATTACAATCCCCATCCCTCCTAAAATTCTAGGAATTCGTTGATAATTAGAATAGATTCGTAGACCAGGTCTACTGATTCGTTTTAAATTTAAAATAGTTTTATATGATCCTTTCCTATTTCTTCTATGCCGTAGAGTTAAAACTAAAAAATATTTGTTGCTTTCCCTATGTTTTCTCACGTTTTCAATAAAACCTTCTCGTAAAAGTATTGTAACAATATTTTCGGTAATGTTAGTAGATGGTATTCGAACCATTCCTTTTCTATTCATGTCAGCATTTCGTATAGAGGTTATTATGTCAGCAATGGTGTCTTTACCCATGATAAACTAAAATGATTGTTGCCCTTGACTTTTGCTATAATCAACATGCTCTTTTTTTATTTTATATCTTATATCTATTTTATTAATTTTATATTAATTATATTATAATATTTATTAATTATATTATTTATTAATTATATTATAATATTTATTAATTATATTATTTATTAATTATATTATAATATTTATTAATTATATTATTTATTAATTATATTATAATATTTATTAATTTATAATATTTATTAATTATATTATAATATTTGTATATTATAATATTTGTAATAATTTTTTTTTATAATTTTAAAATTTGTTTATGATTTTATTTTTTATTTATGAAAAAAAAAATCTTTTTTTTTATATTTATAATATTTATAATAATTACAAAAGGTATATGCGTGAGACATAATCAATCTATTAATTATTCATTTCTATTTCATTCAAATACTATAAATATATCACGGTCTCGTCTTATAATACCTCAGGTGCTAATGAAACTATTTTAGTGAAATTTAACTGTCTCAATTCCCGGGCGATCGCACCAAAAATTCGAGTTCCTTTTGGATTTCCTTCTTGATCAATGACAACCGCAGCATTATCATCATATTGTATTATCATACCGTTCTTACGTTTGAGTTCTTTACAAGTACGTACAATTACAGCTCTGATCACTTCTGATCTTTCTAAAGATGTATTTGGTACTGCTTCCTTGATTACAGCAACAATAACGTCACCAATATAAGCATATCGTCGATTACTAGTTCCTATGATTCGAATACACATCAATTCGCGGGCCCCGCTGTTATCGGCTACATTCAAATGGGTTTGAGGTTGAATCATATCATTTTTTTTATCTGTTCTTTCAGTGCAAAGGGCGAAGTAAAAAAAAAGAAATATTGTGTATCCAAAAAAAAAAAAAGAAACCTACAATTACAATTGTTTTTTTTTTCATCCCAAAGACCTCTTTCCTTTGGTTCTAATTATTATGCCGAAATAATGAATTGAGTTCGTATAGGCATTTTGGATGCTGCTATTGCAATAGCTTTTCTGGCTATATTTTCTGTGACTCCCCCCATTTCATAAAGTATTCTACCTGGTTTAACGACAGCTACCCAATATTCGGGAGATCCTTTTCCCGAACCCATACGCGTTTCTGTAGGTCTTACTGTAACCGGTTTGTCTGGAAATATGCGTACCCATATTTTTCCACCGCGGCGGGCATTTCGTGACATTGCCCGGCGACCTGCTTCTATTTGTCTAGATGTGATCCAAGTGGGCTCAAGTGCCTGAAGAGCATATCTACCAAAGCAAATATGATTACCTCGATAGGATATTCCTTTCATTCTTCCTCTATGTTGTTTACGGAATCTGGTTCTTTTGGGGTTATAGTTGATGGTTCTTTCTCAATTCCATCTCTACTACAGAACCGTACATGAGATTTTCACCTCATACGGCTCCTCGCGAATTAAACGATTAAAATATAATATACATGGATTTAATGAATAAAATAATATACCGAATCGTCGTGGGATTTTTTGAGATTTCATCTAATCTATTGGTCTATTGGAAATTTGTATATCTTGTTTTGATATTGATATATAACTAAACAAGTATTCTTTTTATATTATAGACAATTCTTGCTATCTAAATATAAATAGATAATCTTGTTTTGTTATGTCAGAAGGTTCTAACGAATCTTTATTTTGTTTTTACTTTTATTATCATATCGGATTGGTCCCAATTTAGAAATCCAATAAAATCACAATTTTCGCGGGCGAATATTTACTCTTTCATTATTTATTTCAGATGTAGGGTTAGCTCATGACTCCTCAGAACATGACTCCTCAGAATAAATGGATTGGTTCTTGGTTCCTTCCGCCATCCCACCCAATGAATCATTAAGATGCGTTTTTAATAAAATCTTAGGCATTCACAGGTTCCGTCGTTCCCATCGCTTCTCGATTAATGGTTAGGTCTGAATTGTACAATGGAGCCTCTAATTCAATTTTATTTTTTCTTGAGTCAACCCTCTCAGTTTTTATTGACTCGGGGCTCTTGATTTGTTTGTTCTATGAATATAGTCATCTAATTATGGATTAATTAATATTGATGCTTTATTACACTACCTTTTATGAGATGACTCATAGACCTTACATATTAAAATTATATATCATTGATATTATTTTTCTCTCTTTCTTTCACCCTTTCATTTATCCATATATTCTTATTGCTTCACAACTCATAATCAGATTCGTTTTTATTTTTTTTTATGCAATATTTCAGTTGCTATAATGATATCACCAATATATCATATCTTGACTTATATCTTGACTGGTGCTTTAGATCCAGATAATGCGAAGCGATGAGTTGGTTATTAGTTCTATAGTTATTAATTATTTAATACTACGAGTTGGTTTATTTTTTTGTTGAATCCTAACCACTCTACAAAAAAACCAAGGCAACGAGTCGCACACTAAGCATAGCAATTATATCAATATCAAATGATTAATCGAATTTTTATTCAATCTTATAAAATTTAATTAAAATTGCTTATTTTTGATTTAACAGAATAAAAGAATGGAAGAATTTGTCATTTTTTGTTTTTTCGCTAGATAGAATGTTAAAGATAAGGCAAAGCTTATTATTCTTCGTTTACAAATATCCAAATTTTGATGCCTAATACCCCATAAATAGTTCGAACTGTATAGGAACAATAATCAATTTTTGCTCGAATGGTTTGTAGAGGAACCCTACCTTCTCTGATCCATTCGACACGTGCAATTTCTTTTCCGTCGATACGTCCCGCAATTTGTACTTGAACTCCTTTTGTACCCGCCTGTTCAGTTAATTCAATAGCCTTTTTCATTGCTTTACGAAATGAAACTCTATTCTTTAATTGTCCGGCTATAAATTCTGCAAGAATATTAGGGTGTCCATAAGGGTTTGCAATTCTTGTAATAGCAATGTTGACTTTTCCGTTCATACAATTAAGTTTTTTTTGCACATTCATCTG